TTTAGAGGTAACGGAGAAAAAAGCAACGACTGGTATAGGAGAGTCAGAGTCGAAAAGAGGATTTCCGATCTTTCCGCTCATTCAGAACCGTGCATGAAATTCTTACTTCACACGGCTCCTGGTTCATAAGAGATTCATAACTGATTTTGCTCCCAGAACCCTCCTCGTGTATGTTTCAAACCCATTCTTCTTTGAATAATTCATAATCATTCAATATGGGGATTAATTGTTAACTTCTCGAGGAATCCCTCATCATTTGTTTGGATTACCCACCAGCAGTTTCGTCTCGAATTCTTTCTTGCTTGTTTGCCCTTCTTCATTTTTCAACGGAATCCTTTCAACAACTAAAACTACTTGTTGAGTTGGTAGGCACACGTCGGGCGGGAGAGACAAATTGCGACTTTTTTCGTTCCTAGCAAAGTAAGCGCACATATTCTTCAATTTAATAATATCTTGGGGTGATTTATCAACTTGGAGGGATTTGTCAGTAGCTTTTGAAAGATCAAGCCTATTCACCTTCCATCAAATTGTGAAAAATTACACAGAAATAAATTGGATTTATAGCCAAATCCGCATAAACTACCAATCTTTCTCTTTCTTCTTTTTTTATTTCAAAAAATATACCCATAATAAAAGAGAGAATGGAAATAGATATTTAGATCTATGATAGAAAAGGGGGTCTACCAAATATCGCCATTTACCTCTGTTTTACTCGTATATTATTAGTTGAACAATGCATTAATCTTATTATACGGCAAGAGAAAAGCTAATTTAGGTAACTACTATCGTGGGGAGATTTTTGCATTTCCGTGCACTCGCAGGACGCCCCAAAAAACAATTATGACTTTATATACTTATTCGTCATGATTAATTTGTTTTTCAAACGAATCACACTCCTTCATATACATCAGGAGTCCATTGATGGAAAGGAACGAGAGAAAGTTTAAATGCCATTCCAACTGTAATAAACGCAATAGCAATATAGATTACAGTGAAATACTGACTAAACGGGAGTTCACTTGCTATTTTATCAAGCTGAAGCTGTCCACCGGAAATTCCATACAACAAAGAAAAACCATATAGTAGAAGAGACGAGCTTGCTCCACCCATCAATATAAATTTCGTAGTTGCTTCATTTGATCTTATATCCCTTTTAGTATGTCCAGACAAAAAACAAGAAGATAGGCTTGAAAGCTCCAATGCCACGTAAAGGGTGGCCAAATCATTTGCCCAGCAAAGAACCATTCCGCCCGAACCTGCAGTTAATATGAAAAACAGAAATTCTGCCAAAGCCATTTTTGAACATCGTATGTAATCAATTGATAACAGAACAGATAATATCGAACAGGTCAACAGAAGAAATCTAAATATATAACTAAAATTACTGATTCGAGAATTTTCGAAAGAGATTAAGAAAAATTGGATTCCCCATTGACATAGTGAAGCAACCACGCCAATTAACATAGATATTAACGAAATTTGGTAAAGCAAAGTTGTATTTTTTCCCTTGTTTGATAAATCGATTACAATAACTGTAATTAAACTGAAAATTAAAATACATTCCGGCAAAGTTGACAGATTACCGATTGAA